GGCCTCAATTCCATTATGGTCCAATTCTGACCGGTAATAAATACCGGGGCTTTGCAATATTTGATTGATCACAATTCTATATATTCCCTTTACTATAGAAGTTCCCAGAGAATTCATTAGAGGAATGTTTCCAATCAAAATTGTTTGTTCTTGCATATCCCTGCGGGTTTTCCAAATTAGTCCTGCGGATACATATAATTCAGAAGAATATGTGAGTAATTTATACACAGCATCTCTTTCTTTTATCAATGGTTCTACAAATTGATATGTTTCCAAAAATAATTGAAATTCCGCTTTTTGATCCGTATCTTCTATTTTTGGAAACTTAGAAAGTTCTTCCATCAAGCCCTGATCAATGAACCTACAAAATCCTTCAAATTGTATCTGATTAAACCCGGGTATTGTATACATTCCCTCATTTCCATCCTGGAGCATTTTGAATTTCCTATTTATCAAAAAATCCCATTATTAGATCATTCTTCATCGAATCATATAGATGATCTAGTAACGGTAGAATTTAGATTCTGTTTACTGAATCGCATGAAATTTGACTCCATTCCAGATATGGAATGTATGAAATACGTATGAACGGCGGAAGAAAGAGAATTTTCTATTTCAAATTAGAATTTGCAACAGATACAAATGGAAAGGGGTTGATAAAACATTCCTAGAAAGAGAATTATGCCACTTAGGCTTACTATATTATGATTATGGGATTTTGTATAGAATATCAAAACGGATTCCATTCCTAGCATTATTGTGCTATTACATATTCCAATCAACTTGCATACCAGACAACTAAATGGATTCGATATTTGATCTTTTCGTTGAGATAAAGACATAAAAACCAGAAACAATATAGAGTCTATTTTTTTAGCACTTAACCTCTTTTATGATTCCATTGTTCAAAAAAGATTCACAGAGAAGAGATATTTTTTTACCTAACCCGGTTTTTAGTAGAATTGGCAGAATACGCTGGAGAAAGTTAGAATTGTAAAGTATCAAAGTATCTAAGAAGGGCCGGATTTATTAAACACGTGCAGATAGAGCTATCTATAGATCCGTCTTCTCCTTTATTTCCGTGCTCTATCAAAACAAAGTTTCTATTTTCTATTCCACGAAAAACTGAAGCACGATAATTTTCTGATAATTTCCTATAGGCAACATATATAAATAAGATACCCAATTCGATTAGATATCTGTGTAACAATTTCTGTTCTGGGGTTTACATATACTCATAATTGTTGTTATAATTGAAATTGAGAAGGATTTTGGATTGAAACAAATCAACACTGATGTGTTATGCACCAACTTTTTGATTATGTCATTAGGAAAACACAATTGGAGATTCAAATCCAAAAATAGTTCACGAATTCGCAGGCAGCAGTCAATAGTTAACGGTTCCAAGTTGTCATAATTTTTTTTTATGACTGAAAATCTGCCCTTTTGAATATTAATAGAAAGGGGAGGGGAAATTTTTAGGCATTATGTGTTTTGAGATACTATACAATCAATCGAAGGGTTGGATCAAATCCAACCAAAAAGAAAAAATAAATAAAGAGGAGGAGGGTTTCTTTTAGGAAAGGGATTAAGAAAAGGAGGATTAAGATGCAAGTACAATAAAAAAAGAAGTTCCGTACTCCAGCCCGAAAGGGAAAATTTTCATCTATTTTGTATCAATTTGGCGGCATGGCCGAGTGGTAAGGCGGGGGACTGCAAATCCTTTTTCCCCAGTTCAAATCCGGGTGTCGCCTGATCAACAAAAAAAAGGCTCCAAATCTCTGATTCTGTTCCGCTGATAGAACTCTCCAAATTATTCCCCAGCGGAAGTAGAAGAAATGGACTGTTGATACTTGTTTGCTTCTACGCATCGGATCTGGGGGTTTTCTAAAAGATTGTAAATCTTTGGATCTAGAATTCAAGGAAAGATTCGAATGGGGGAAGGGCTCTCAAGACTTCTCGATTCCTTTCTACTGCTAATCTTTCTACTACTAATGTAGTGTCTACTGACTGGGTCTTGAATTCCATTGGATAGCCGGATAGGAAATCGAATTCCATTAGTAGTTGTGGAGAGGGGGGAAGATCCTTTAGATACTTTATATATGGACTCACGAGAATCTCTGAATGTTCAGGCATTCAATCAATATTAGATTGGATTGATAATTTACTTTAAATAAAATAGATATAGAAAAAGTGCAAAAAGAATTTCTTTTCAGCAACCTCTCGTCAAGAATATGAGATACCATCTCCCAACTGTCTCTGCGAAACATTCGGGAGATGGTATGGATTAGATCAAACGGGAAATAGAGGTATGGAATAGATAGTGATCTATGATTATGCTTTTTTACTTTACTTATGAAGGGTAACAAAAAAGAATAGGCCTTATTATTCCTACATGTTCCATTAATAAGAGTTCCTTGAGATATCATTGCATATTTTACTTGTATTTAGTCTTTCCAGATTTCAAATCATATAGGAATTTTTTAGAAGTGGATTTGTTGGATTGGTTCATCAATAGTCTTCGGTCAGAATCCCTTTTTGACTCTGCGCCATTGATTCCACTATTATTAGTGAGCAATAATGGAATAATTCCTTCATCAAGATAGGGGACATAATTCACATGGATATAGTAAGTCTTGCTTGGGCTGCTTTAATGGTAGTCTTTACATTTTCCCTTTCACTCGTAGTATGGGGAAGAAGTGGGCTCTAAAGGTACTACTAATTGAGTTGAGGAATCAAACTCTATCAATTGTTTTATAGGTCGTTCTGCAAGGCGGTTTGAACTCTTTAAAAAGAAAAAAATCGAATATATATCTTCATTTTGAAATTCCATTGGATTCTAGTGGAATAATGTATTATAGGACTAATACTCTTTCAATCAAAGAGATATTTCACGGATTCCCATGTTTGTGTTTCGAAAGGAAAGGGATCCAGATGATAGAAAATTTAGTCCAACTTAATTCTTCCTAACTTTTCTATTTCAATGAACGGGCTCTTACCAGAATGATAGATGGATACTGAGGAAGACCCGATCCCCTTTTCTTTCCCTTTTTACTCTTCAAAAAGGAAGTCGTTTTGTTAAGTGTATACGCACTTTATATGAGAAAGAATATAAACATAGTGGTTGTCTAACGGGATACTATGCATAATAAAAGAAGATCTTGCCTTAGGGGCGTCACATATTGCGCACTTTCCTTTTTTTATTATTTTCTATTATTTTTTTCCTTTTCTTTTCGGAATTTCGATTTTATCGACGCATTTCATATCATGGTTCAACCGTTAAAAATCTGTGAGGTTTACTCTTCGAAATCCGAAGAAGTGCCCACAGAACTCCTGTCAATGGCTCAATCAATTATTTCTTCGGAATGCTAAAAAAAATGACTATTTGATTTTATTAATATATGCCCATATCGTTTTTCCTGCATTGATTTGATTCTTTCGATAGATCCTGAAATTCATAGTGTAAATAATCAAAAATCTAGAAATTCGAACTATAAGAGTCAGACGATTATTTCAGATTGCTCGAAACAAATAGATGTCTCAAAGAAATAGAATTGGGTCCTATGTCCATTCTATATATGAAATGAATGGAATTGATATCTACATATATGAAGATAATATTGTAGATTGATTTATATTTAGCCTCTATTAGATTAGAAAGATTAGATTATAAAGTACAACTTTCTTTATACGCTGTATAACTTTATACACTACAATAATACTAACACTAATAGATAGTATGGTAAGAAAGAAGGGTTCATCTATTTCTTTCTTACCGTACTATCGGATCTCATAGAATACTGCCGATTCTAGTCCGCTCATTTCATTTAAGACGCAAAATTAGAATCCTTTTCATTTGATTTGTTTAACCATTAACTCATTAATTAATCATTTTGACTTACGGTTTTTACGTAAATGATAAGTAGAAACGCAGTAGGGACTAGAATGAACAGTGCAGTAGCAATAAATGCAAGAATATTTACTTCCATAATCTCATCGTTTTTTTACTTCAAAATAACTCGGGATTTAATCCCATAGAGATAATAAATCTTTCTCCTGTCAATTCAATGAATGAATTCCCTCTCGATGATCTTGAAATCAGATCAATATCATGAATAACAATATCTGAGCTATCAAATCAATTCGTCGTCAAGAATTGAATAGTATAACATAGGAAGATCTTTTATCCATACCGAATCCAAAATTTCTTTATTTCTCATTCTTTTCTGTTCTTTATCTATAACCTACCTTACGTCCTCCTTGTACAATCATCGGATAAAGTATCGTCCGACCACCCGTCCGTTTCCATTAGTCACAAACCCCCAACAAACAATCGAAGCGAAGTGGAAAAAGAAGGGAGTTACGTTCTAAACTCCGTTTTTTTTTAATGATCTAGTTTTCTTGGAAGACAAAGAAGTGTGATAAAGAGGAGTCCCGGGATAAAGGATGGAATATTCCATCAAACTAACTATTTTAGTTTGGGGTTTGTTCGTTCTTCGACGAGCCCTCTAAAAAAATATCAAAATAGGAAGGAAAAATGGATTTATTCCCCTGCTACTTGCTAAGCTAAAAGGGGTGGGATATTGATCTTTATTTTTCTTTTACCCTCCTTCCTTAGGTTATTCGTACTGGGATACCTATACCAAAAGCTCAGCGTACAATTTGAATGAAATAGATTTTTCAACTTCACATTAGTAATTGCCGTTACACAAACAAAACTGAAGTCAGAAGGGGGGATTTTTGAATCTGGAAAAGTATTCTATCAGGGAAATGAAATTCTGTTAATGTGAAATTCATTTTGTATTGTACAAGAAATGAATTCAATTTGGGTCTGTGCGCCCAAGAAACATATAGTCCTCTATTCCATTCCATGAATTGGGAACAATCGAAAAAGCAGACTCAGTATCTCATGGAATCCGGACTAGAATGCTCTCAATAATTGTACTAAATATGTCTTTCTCCTACCAATCTGTAGGAGTTGAAATAATGAAAATCCCCCT